TTCATCAGCCAATATATTCCCGAAAAGTCGAAAACTAAGTGATAGGGGTTTTGTGAAATCTTCTAGGATGTTAATTGGTAAGAGGATTGGCGTTGGTTGAATGTATTTACCGAAATAACCCAAGCCTTTTTTTGTAAGACCCGCATAGAAATAGGCCAGAGACGTGGGTAAAGCTAAAGCAACAGTAGTATTTATATCATTCGTGGGTGCGGCTAACTCCCCCTGGGGTAGCTCTATGATTTTCCGAGGTAAAAGAGCCCCTGACCAGTTAGAAATAAAAATAAATAGGAACATAGTTCCAATAAAAGGAACCCAAGAACCATATTCTTCTCCAATCTGAGTTTTGCTCAAGTCTCGAATGAATTCAAGGACATATTCGAAGAAATTTTGACCGTCAGTCGGAATGGTTTGTGGATTTCGAACAGCTATAGTGGTTGAACCTATTAAGATAGCAATTACGACCCAAGAAGTAATAAGCACTTGGGCATGGACTTGGAAACCACCTATTTGCCAATAGAAATGTTGTCCTACTTCCACACCGGATAGATCGTATAACCCTTTTAGGGTGTTGCTGGAACATGGTAGAACATTCATATTGCCCTCTGACAGAAGTAGAACTTAAAAAGGAATTATTTTGATTCCACTATCTCTTTCTCGACTCGCCTACTTGAATCGTGTATTTCAGATACCAAGGAATCCTCGAAAATCGCCAATGATTTTTCTCTCTTTTTTTTGATTCAGGAAAAGGAACCAATTCCAAAAATCCATATATTTTATTTCCCGAAGTCATTGACTTATCTTATTATTAATCACTGATTTATTATAGAGCTAGAACGGCCCTCACAAATGGCCGAGACTAATTTGTTAAGAATGAATCGAAGTGAACCTAGAGAGTCATCATTGCTTGGAATCGGAAGATCCGCAAGATCCGGGTCACAATTTGTATCGATTAAACAAATCGTTGGAATTCCTAAAATGACACATTCGCGAAGAGCCTTATAGCCGTCTTTCTGATCAACGACGATTACAATATCAGGCAACCCCGTCATATATTTGATCCCACCCAGATAGGTTTGCAAGTGAGATAATTTTCTCCTCAAGATTGCTGCATCTCTTTTCGGAAGACGTTTGAGTCTTCCCGTCTTTTGTTCCGCTCTCAAATTGCTGAACGTATGAAGTCTTCTTTCTGTAGTGGACCAATTCGTTGACATCCCACCGAGCCATTTTTTATTAACATAATGACACCGAGCCCTTCTTGCAGCCGATGCGACTGAATTAACTGCTATTTTGTTGGTACCAACTAGTAAGAATTGTTTGCCCGTACTCGCTGCATCAAAAACTAAATTACAAGCTTCTGATAAAAAACGAGCAGTTCTAGTAAGATTTGTAATATGCCTCCCTTTACGCTTTGCAGAGATGTAAGGTGCCATGCTAGGATTCCATGTCTTAGTCTTATGCCCAAGATGAACTCCTGCTTCCATCATCTCTTCCAAATTGATGTTCCAATATCTTCTTGTCATTTTTCCCCACACTTCCTATTTTTTTTTTTTTAAGAGACGAGGTGCCCTAAATAAAGAATTGTTCCGACGGAACCTTCTCCCGGAGATTGACCGTTGATACACGGGCCAAGCCATTAATTCCTTTCTATTCGTTATTATCTTTATTACCAAATCGAATAACCGGACTAGATAGTGAAAGTGAAGTTAAAGGGATGAATTTGCTCTTAAAAATCATGAAATCCCGCAAATTAGGATGGATCATGGACTTTCTTTGGGATGCAAGAATCAACTAATTCTCTATGTTGGAATAAAATATCTCTTATTTCCCCCCCGAATAGATTCTTCTTTTTCATTTCCAAAGGAATGTTGCTCCGTTGCCTTGAACGGTGGACGAATCCTTTGAATCCGGTACCAACAGGTATCATACCCCCCAGAACAACGTTCTCTTTCAGGCCTTTCAACCAATCAATACGACCTCGTAGAGCGGCTTTTGCTAAAACCCGAGCAGTCTCTTGAAAACTTGCTTCCGATATGAAACTTTGAGTATTCAGAGACGCCTTCGTTATTCCCAGTAGGACAACTCGATAACAGATCGCTTCTTCCAAAGCGCGCGCTGTTCGTTCTGCCCGCAACAATCCTATGAGTTCTCCAGGTGAAAAAACATTAGACATTCCATCTTCTGAAACCAACACTTTTGATGTTATTTGACGCACAATCATTTCTATATGCTTATTATGGATTTGCACCCCCTGGGATCGATAAACCTTTTGAATCTTAGTAACCAAAGAGATACGGCTTTGTGCTATGGTTAACTCAGCGCCAATCAAGAATCCCCAAGGAATTCCAAGAATTCTTGTTATAGATGCGTTCCAAGCTTCCACCCTCTCTTTTAGGTTCATTGAGATTGAATCAATCGAACGCACTTCGAACCCTTGTTCTACTTTTGGAAGACCTTGCGTTATATCATTCGATCTCGATTTTTCATAGAGAAATGTCGCTATTGTATCTCCTTCATAACGGATTGCCCCATAATAGCCATGAACGGTGGTTCCTGGAGTAGCCAAATAGGGCTTAGCGGATCTTATTACTAAAGAGTCAACATGAACCATTATAACCTGCCCAGATTTGAGGCGCGGTCCATCTTTGGATATACATACATTTTCACAAATCAACTGTCCAAGGCGAATGATTATCGATGTCTCTTCACAATAGGCGGGCTGGAGCGAATCCCAATTCAAATTCAATGGATTTAAAATCCTGTTACTGCATGGATTGGGATTCGAAATTCTCCCACTTTCATCCATGAAATAATAGTGAAGTACTTGGAAAGTCTGTTTGAAATTCTCACGGAGCAAATATTTCTTTCCCACGATCTGATTATGAGTTATTAAGTGGTAAGATGGAGAAAAATGCGAAATTTTCGGCACAATCCCTAAAGGACCCGACGAATTCCTAATTGGAATTCGGAGATCCCTTTTCTTTTTCATTGATTCTTTTCTCCCATTGTTGTTATATTTCAAACCGTTGAATGGACCCATTCGAGAACAATTAGATGATGACAAAATGATCAAAGACTGGCATTCCTTATTTCGACTCAACAACGTACAACTAGTTCCTTGATGTTGGGTAAGTGATTGTTGAATCCTTCCCTTGGAAGAAAAAGGTTTGAGATTCATACAAGCTACTCCATTATCGGGGAGCAATCCCGAACCTGCCGGATCATTCCTTTTTCTGTTATACGCGGACTTCGCTAAGTCCATTCTTAGGAAATCTCGAATCAGATCATTGACTCTTACTTCAATAAAGGAAGCATGAATCTCCTCTCTAGACGAACCTTTTTTGTCTTGGTCGCAATTCCAAACTAAACAAGTTCGAACTGATTGAATACTTGTGTCAGAAATTCCTCGAATTGTTTTGCCATTTCCAGAAAGGCGATATTTGACAACTCTAAGTTGGAAATTATCCCTTTCCTGCAAGAGATCGTGGGGGAAAAGCGTTGGGAAATAAATCTGGTCTTCTCTTTGATCTGGGCCTACGGGTTGAACCAAAACAAAAGACTTTTTCTTGAGAGGTGTGATCTGTTGGCCATAGATCCCATTTTTCCTTTTTTTGTTAGCCTTTTTTTTTCCCGTGACTGGTAGTATTAAGCCACTCTGCCAGGATATCTTATCTGTCTCTCCCGGAAAATGGATCTCTCCAGAAAAGATTTTCAGTTCAATCTCCCCCTTTTTTTTCTCTACTCGAACCAATCCGCCTACCCGGCTTCTTATATTGAAAGTAATTTGGGTATCTACTCCAACAATACTATTGTTCCGCACCATTATGGAAGAGGATCCGGGTAATATATGTACTTCCTTGGGAATGAAAACTTCTTTCTTTTGGTATTTTTGCCTACATTTTTTTTTGGCTCTTCGAGACTCAATCAAATCCTCTTTTGTGACAATGGAATGCGTCTCTCTAGTCCCATTTTGAGTACTTCCCGAACTGTTTCTTCCGTATTGGGGATCATCGAAATAAGCAAGAATACTCTTTCTATGGAAAATGCCATTTATGGGTATTTCCATTGAGATACCTGAGCGAGGTAATAGTTCTCTCTCTCGTTCTTGATTAGATTGGAATGGAATAATGCATCTATTTCTTCGCCTCTTTGCCAATAAATAAGAATTTTCGTGGAGAATAGCAGGATAGCTGAAATTACAATGACCATTGCCTAGGGTTTGATCCGGTCCTGAATAATCAAGAACCCTTCGGATACTTTTACCAGAAGGCCTCGCACTAAACAAATTAGATCTCACTTGATCATTAGTCACTGAGAAGCTAGACGTATCTCTTCGTTCAGCAGAAAGAGCACTAACATTCATTTGATCTTGATTCTTGTGGAGTGACAAAGGGACTCTACCGGCTCTGCGCAGACCTCCTGATAATATCCATAAATGACTTGGTTTTGATAAGAGATGAATATTCCCATATTTGGATTCAGGTGCATGATAGACATTCTTACTCCAGTGCATTTCTCCCTCTAAGTCAGAATAAATATGTTTTCGAACCTTCTCTTTCAAATTCAAGGTGGATGTTCCCGCGCGCATTTCAGCAATCACTTGTTCTGATTCTATATATTGATCATTTTGAACTAAAAGAACACAGTTTGGTGGAATATTCACATTATGTGTAATATCCTGACTCTCAATAGTGACAGCCAGGTCTAGCTCACATAGAAAAGCAGGATGTCCATGACGTGTACGTGTGGGATGAACGAAATCCTCGTTGAATTTGATTGTTCCATTAGAGGGGGCTCGTATCTGTTCGGCAGTACCACCTGTGAACACTCCACCGGTATGAAAAGTTCTTAATGTGAGTTGAGTCCCTGGTTCCCCAATAGATTGACCCGCAATAATACCTACGGCTTCTCCCAATTCGACCAGGTCGCCATGAGTGGTACTTCGACCATAGCATAAGCGGCAGATCCAAGATGTACTCCTGCAAGTGAAGGGGGTTCGAATTGATATTGGTTGTGCTCGAAAGGTTATGATTCGTTTGATAAGTCCCATCCCAATATCTTGATTTCGAATGGCGATGCATCGCGAACCCATATATATATTGTCCGCTAATACACGACCCATTAATGTTTGGCTCAAAATTCTTTCTGTCATCAGCCCCTCTCGAGGATTCACAGAAATACCCCGGATGGTGCCACAATCTGTTCTACGTACAATAATGTGTTGAACTACTTCAACAAGTCTGCGCGTGAGGTATCCAGCATCTGCGGTTCGTACAGCAGTATCCACAACCCCCTTGCGGGCTCCGTAGCAGGAAATTATATATTCCGTTAAAGAGAGTCCTTCGCGGAAATTGCTTTGAATGGGTAACTCAATCATTTGTCCTTGGGGATCTGACATTAATCCTCGCATACCTATTAATTGGTGTACCTGAGATGCACTTCCTCTAGCTCCCGAAAAGGACATTATATGGACCGGATTCAAAGGATCAGTCATCCGAAAATTCGGATTCATTTCTTGTCGCAAATACTCACTTGTAGCATACCATATCTCAATGGATTGACGTAATTTTTCGACCGCGTGTATACTCCCATAATGATGCTGTTTTTCCAAACTGAAACTTTGTTGTTCCGCGTCTTGGACTAGCCATCCTTTAGAAGGTATTGTTAAAAGATCATCAATTCCTAATGAAATGGATGTAGCAGTGGCTGTTTGGAAACCCAGAGTCTTTACTTGATCCAGGATGTGTGATGTGTATGCCATTCCAAAGTGATCTATGAATCTGCCAATAAGTCGTTTTATGGCAGTTCCATCTATCGCTTTATTGTGAAAAACCAGATCGGCTTTTTCTCTCATAAGTACCTCCATATTCCGCTGAGTAGGATTCGACCAACAATAAGTTTGAGTCAGTGATTTGAAGACTTCCTTTCCTGGATCTTGAGTCGCGTAGAAATTAAGGAATTAGAATCCTAGTTGAATTGGAGAGACCCGAATTCCCGGGGGTATCATAGAATTACTTAGCTTAGGTCGCCCATGAGGAGGACCGGCAAAATCCTTGTATGGCTTCTTCGATTTCTCGATAAAAAGAAATATGGCCAACAGTAGTTCGAATGTAGAGACAATGGATTTCTTTTTTGACACTTCTTACTATTAGATAGTGACCATAAATCTCATGATAGGTACCCAAAGATTCATATTGAACTTCGATGGGAACTTCTCTTGATGCAATAATACGAATACGTTGATCGAGTCGCCATCGGAGCCACAAAGGACTCTCTAATTTGATTCGTTTCTGCCAATAAGCCCCAAGTGCATCATAGGAACCACAAAAATAGGGCTCTTTCTCTTTTGTATACTTATAGTTATTCTCGTCTATTTTCTCATTTTGATAGTTTATGCGATTCCACGGATTATACCTATTTGCACAAATACCTCGACGATTCCCGATCGTTAATACATAGAGTCCCATAAGCATATCTTGAGTTGGTACGCAAATGGGATCTCCGAGAGCTGGAGACAAGAGATTCATATGAGAAAACATAAGTAAACGCGCCTCCGCTTGAGCCTCCAATGATAAAGGTACATGAACAGCCATTTGATCCCCATCAAAGTCTGCATTGAATCCCTTACGAACTAATGGATGTAAACAAATAGCACGCCCTTCCACTAAAATAGGTTCGAATGCCTGGATGCCTAATCTATGCAGAGTGGGTGCTCTATTCAGCAATACAGGGTGCCCCTGCATAACTTCTTCAAGTATTTCCCATACAATTGGTTCTTTTTCCTGAATTTGCCTTTTCGCAACTCCTATGTTGGAAGCAATGTTTTGTCTGATTAGACCACGAATTACAAATGTCTGGAAAAGCTCTATTGCTATTTCGCGAGGCAATCCGCATCTATGTAATGAAAGCCAAGGGCCCACGACAATGACGGAACGGCCCGAATAATCGACCCGTTTTCCAAGCAAAGTCTCTCGAAATCTTCCCTCTTTCCCTTCAATTACATCTGAAAACGACTTGTAAACCTTATTATGACGGTCCTTCATTGGCTGTCCGTGGAGCCCATTATCAAGAAGTGTATCCACGGCTTCCTGCACTAATTTCTCCTGAGACATTATTGGGTCCCCTGGCGAAGATTCGTTTAATAGTCTGATAAGAGAAATGTTCCGAAAGATAACTCTTCTATAGAGTTCATTAATATCCGAACTCATGAGTTTCCCCCCATCTAGCTGAATGATCGGTCTCAATTCGGGAGGGAGCACTGGTAATAGGCACAAAACCATCCGTTCTGGTTCTACATTTGTTTGAAGAAAATGCTTAGCTAATTGCATGCGTCTAACCAAAAAATCCTTTCTTCTTCGAATTTTTCTATCTTCCCATTCATTACCGGTGGTCCCTTTTTTCTCTAGATCTTTCCATTCTACCAATGAATCATCTATAATAAGTCGCAAATCCGGATCGGCTAATTGTTCTCTGATAGCACTGGCTCCAGTAGAGATTTCTCGATTTCGAAATGTATTGAAGCCTTGAGGAGTAAAAAAAAGTGGGATGCTAGATTTCAGCGATTCAATTTCATCTTCGAATGAGCCTCGTAATCGTAAGAAAGTCGGTTTTTTAGCTACGACCCTAGCAAAAGAAAAATTTGGATAGGTTCCTATAGGATTTCCCCCCTTCAAAATCGGACGTGAAGGTTTCCTCTCATCCGGCTCAAGTAGTTACACCAAATAAAGAAGGGTGTTCTTGTTCTCCAATTTTGTACTAGAAAACCCCCAACCAAACAAAGGTCTACTCCTTACTCAAGTTCTCAGTCAGGACCAACCAACATTTCATTGATTCATTCTTCCTTTTATTTAGAGCTTTGATTTCAATTTTCTGAATTCCTTATAAATGAAATGTGAAATTCTTGAGTAGTCTACTTCCCTTCCAATGATGAATCCCCCTCAAATCAAAGAAAAAGAATTCCTTGGAACTCATAAGGGATTTACTTGTCTATATATCGTTCGATTCGATCTTTTAGGTCCCTACTTCACCTCGATGGTTATGACATGATGTCCTTAAGGCCTATATGCGATGAATAGACCCCTGTAACCATGTCATAGTTGCTTACTTGAACAGATTCTAACAGAAATGGAATGGTGAATTCCATGAAAGAAGTCTTTTTCACGAGGTATAACCAGCAATTCCTATGTATCTGTTACGGAATCGACCATAGATCAATTCCCTTTTATTTGGGAGTATTAAATACACCCATAATAACTCTGAGCTTCATGGTACTCCTCCCAAGAGACATGTCAGAATCAGGGCATCCCAATCGGATTGAATGGGATGACAGTTTTTCATTCCTAATCTGTAAAATCAAAATTTTGATCAAATCACACATCGCAGTATACTAGGCCTTCTAATTTTTTAAGAGGTTTATCTAAAAGATTCGCGATATAACTAGGAAGACGTTTCAAATACCAAACATGAGTTACCGGGCATGCCAGCTTGATGTAGCCCATTTGAGATCTTCGTATCCGAGAATCACCAAATTCGACTCCGCATTGGTCACAAAACTTCAGGTCTTCTTTTTCATTGCCGATGACTCGATAATTTCCACAAGCACAAATTCCACTCTTTATAGGCCCAAAAATTCTTTCACAAAACAAGCCATCTTTTTCCGGTTTATTGGTTTTGTAATGAAAAGTATCGGGTTTTTTGACTTCTCCAATTATCTCTCCATTAGGTAGGGTTTTCGTGGCCCAAGCACTTATTTGTTCAGGAGAAACTGATCCAATTCGAAGTTGTTGATGTTTATATCGGTCGATCATAGAAAAAAATTGTTGATTTATTCCGATCAAGCTTCCTTCCTATTAATCTGGAAATTCTTCTCAGATACAAGGAAATGATTCAATTCCAGAGCCAAAGATCGTAGTTCTCGAACGAGCAATCGAAAGGATTCTGGAGCATCCTCAGGTTTCGGGAATGCTCCTCCACTGAGTGTAGTCCCAAAGACTTCCTGCCGAGCTCTAATATGATCAGATTTATAAGTAAGCATCTCTTGTAAAATATGAGCAACGCCAAATCCCTCTAGGGCCCAAACTTCCATTTCGCCTACCCGCTGTCCGCCTTGGTTGGCCCTTCCTTTAAGCGGTTGTTGTGTAACAAGCGCATAAGGTCCACTCGAACGCCCATGGAATTTATCATCAACTTGATGAATTAATTTCAGAATATAGGGCTTTCCTATGATAACAGGTTGTTCAAAAGGATCTCCCGTTCTTCCATCAAAGATTATGCTTTTTCCGGGATACTCGGGTTCAAATACCCATGGATTCGCTGTCTGCTTACTGGCTTCGTATAATTCCGAAAACACTAGTTTTCTCGAAGCCCCTTGCTCATATCTCTCATCAAAGGGCGCTATTCGATAATGCCTGTCTAGCAGATCTCCCGCTAACCCGAGCGAGCATTCAAATATCTGTCCTACATTCATTCGTGACGGGACTCCTAATGGGTTGAAGACCATATCAACCGGTGTTCCATCTTGTAAATAAGGCATATCTTGTCTAGGCAAAATTTTGGAAATGATACCCTTATTCCCATGTCTTCCAGCGACTTTATCCCCTACTTTGATGTCACGTTTCTGTGAAATATATACACGAATCATTTCTGGACGATCCCCCCTTTTCCGGATCCATCTCACATCAATAACTCGACCTCTGCCACCTATAGGTAGTTTTAGACAAGTTTCCTTTGCAGTGGCTACCTGAATACCAAGTATGGCTCGTAATAATCTATCTTCCGGGGTACCCGAAGATTCTTGCATCATCTGAGGCGTTAATTTACCGATTAAAATATCGCCCGTTTCTACCCACGATCCGAGCATCACAATTCCATTTCTGTCTAAATGGCGGAGTAAATGGGCTTCTAAATGTGGTATTTCATTAGTGATTCTTTCAGGACCTTGGCTTGTCATATGAATCTGAATTTCATATTTCCGTATGTGAAAAGAAGTAAAAATCTCTCCATATACCAGACGTTCACTAATGAGTACCGCGTCTTCAAAATTGTAGCCTTCCCATGGCATATAAGCTACTAATATATTTTTTCCCAAAGCGAGTTCGCCACCAACTGTAGCAACACCATCCGCTAAAATTTGCCCCTTTTTAATCCAGTTCCCCGGCTGAACCTGGGATTTTTGATGCATACAAGTATTTTTATTAGAACGTTGATACATAAGCAATGGAATGTTTCGAGTGTCCCCATGACTTGAGAAAATGATCTTCTCAGTATCGGTATAAACGATCTTTCCCTCGTGTTCGGCTATCGCAGAAACCCCCGAATCGAGAGCCACTTGGCGTTCCAACCCAGTTCCAACAATGCACTTCTCGGACCGAGAAAGCGGAACTGCTTGACGTTGCATATTTGAACTCATTAAAGCCCGATTCCCATCATTGTGCTCGATAAAAGGAATGAGGGAAGCTCCAATCGAAAAATATTGGAAGGGAAAAATGCTTCGAAGATGAATCTCTTCCCATGCGAGAGTCAGGTATTCTTGACGGAATCGAGCTGGAACAATTTGTTCTTCCTGAATGCCCGGATTCAACGCCAAAGAAGTTCCTGTGGATACCACAGAGTATTCATCTCTACTTGATGATAAATAAACTACCCGCTCTTCTTTGGCTCTTTCAGAAATTTCAAAAAATGGGCTTTCTAGAGACCCCCCGTAGCCAATCCTAGCATGAATCGCAAAGGATCCAACAAGTCCAACATTGATTCCTTCAGCCGTGTCAATTGGGCAAATACGTCCATAGTGACTAGGGTGGATATCTCGCATCCGAAAACTTGCCGTTCGCGCTGTCAATCCTCCAGGACCCAAATAACTGACTTTTCGACTATGAACGACTTGTGTCAATGGATTCGTTTGATCCCAAACATGAGATAAGGGATGGAGGCCGAAAAACGATTCATAAGTGGTTGTTAATGGAGTTGAAGTTACCAAATTCTGAGGAGTCGGTCTAAAGTTATGCCTAATTCCTCCAGAGAGAGTTCTTCGAACCGTATCTTCTAAACGAACCAGAGCCAATCCGAATTGATCTTGTAAGAGATCCGCTACAGAACGAATACGGTTATTTTTCAAGTGATTCATATCGTCAAGTGGACCCATTCCAAATTTCATTTCGATCAAATGATCCGCAGCTGCCAATACATCTCGCGGTAACAAAAATGTATTAGTTTGAGGTATATCAAGATTCAGTCTCTGATTCATATTTTGTCGACCAATCTTTCCTAACTCACATCTTTGTTGAAAAAATTTCTTTTGTAATTTCTCACAAAAGGACTCGGAATCAAAAGATAACGGATCACCACCTACACAAGCAAATTGTTGATAAAATTCCACAATGGCATTTTCTTTGGACCCGATCGTTTGTTTCTCCTTCTCATTCAGGAAAGACAAGAAAATTTCAGGGTAGCAAACATTATCGAGAATTTCTCTTAGATTCGAACCCATAGCTGATGATGGAACTAGAATGGATATTTTTTGTTTCCTACTCACACGAGCCCATATCCTTGCTTTTCTATCAATCTTTAATTCTGATCTTCCTCCCCAATCCGATATTATGGTGCCAGTATAGATAGTAATTCCCTTAGGGTCCAACTCTGAACGGTAATAAATACCGGGGCTTTGCAATATTTGATTGATCACAATTCTGTATATTCCATTGACTATAAAGGTGCCCAGGGAATTCATTAGAGGAATGTTTCCAATCAATATGGTTTGCTCTTGCCTATTCCTACCGGTTTTCCAAATTAATCCCGCAGGTACATATAATTCAGAAGAATAGGTGAGTGATTCATACACAGCGTCTCTTTCTTTTATCAAAGGTTCTACCAAGTGATATGTTTCTACAAAGAATTGAAATTCAGTTTCTTGATCGGGATCTTCGATTTTTGGGAACTTAGAAAGTTCTTCCATCAAGCCCTGATCAATGAACCGACAAAATCCCTCAAATTGTATCTGACTAAACCCAGGTATTGTATACATTCCCTCAGTTCCATCTTGTAGCATCTTAAGTTTCCTCTTGTTCAAAAAAATCCCATTCATTATTGGCTCATTCTTCCTCGAACCCTCGGGGTCGAGCTAGCAATGATGGAATGTATATTTTGTTTACTAAATCACATAAAATTTGATCCAACTCCATATCATATATGGAATGTAGAAAATAGTAATGGAGAAAATACGTGTGGGGAGAGGAATTTTATACTCAAATTTGCATTTTCAACAGATACAAATTTCGAAAACATTCCTAGAAACAGAATTTTTTCGATGAGACTTCTGGAGTCTTGTTATAGAATATCCAAAGTCATCCAATTTAGGATAGTACGACCCGAATTACGACCCTTTTTGGTACCAGAAAAAGAAAGAATTCAGGATTGGATCGGTTCTCTATGAATGAGAGAAAGACAGAAGAATCAGGAACAGAATAGAATAGAGTTTTTTAGCACTTTACTTTTTCTCCACTTTTTCGCCGATTCCACTGTTCCAATGTTAAAAAAAGGATTCGCAGAGACGAAAGAGATTTTTACTGTTATTGGTTAGTCGAATTCATGGACTCTGGGTGAAGTAGGTAAGGGGGGTTGTACGTACCTAAGAAGCACACGCAGCTATAGCTATTTCACTATCTGCTACTATCCAAGTTATACTTGGGGCAAGACCGTGCTATATCATAATTTCGATTCTATTATTTCATGAATAAGAAGAATTCCCTTTTATTTTATAGGCATAAATAAGAAGAATTCCCTTTTATTTTATTTTAGGGGCATATATAGATAGCTACGATACCTGATTAGGGATATCTGTGTCACAATTTCTGTTCTGGGGTTTACATAGATAAAGAATTCTTGTTATAATGGAAAGTGAATTGAAAGCGATTGATTTTTGATAAAGAATGGATACTGATTCGTTTGTGTATCAACTTAATTAGATTAAACGTAATTTGAGATCCAAAAACCTTTCCGGAATTCAAGTCACTAGTTAATGGTTCCAATCTTGCCCTACCTTTTTTCGGTAATGTAAAATCCCCATTTTCTCTTTCAGTATATAAAAAAAGAGGGGGGTCGTTTTTGATGTTTTGAGATTTGAGAGACGCTACAATTAATCGAAGGGAGCCAACTGGATCCAAAGAAAGGAGGAAGAGCAAGGATTCCTTTTTTCATTTTTAGTATAAGGGATAAGAAAAGCGGGATTCAAAATGCAAATCCCATAAACATAAAAAAAGGAGATTAAGGACTCGCCCCCAAAGAGGGGGAAATCCATCTTACTTGCTATTTTGGCGACATGGCCGAGGGGTAAGGCGGGGGACTGCAAATCCTTTTTCCCCAGTTCAAATCTGGGTGTCGCCTGATCAACAACAATCAAAAATCAAAATCCCATAGTTTTTCTGATGATATGAGAAAACTCGACATATTTTTGCCCCAGCAGAAGCGGAATAAGATAAAACGAAGACGGCCGGTACTTGCTTTAGTCTTACATATAAAATATGTAGACTCTATTCTATCTCAATTTTATCTCAATCAACCCTTGCGTCTAGGCTAAGGATTCTAGTCTAGGAAGGTCCAGCTATCAAGACTTACGGAGTCCCTTCCACTATGTCTACTGACTGAGTTTTAGGTTAAATTGGATAGTCGGGTGGGGAATCCTATTATTAGTTATGGAAACAGTGTAAGATACCTTGGATACAGACTTACGAGAGTCTCTGAATGCTCAGACATCCAATCCAAGATTGGATAGAGAATTGCCTTTGATAGACTCAGAAAAAAAAACGTCTTTCTTTTCGGTAACCCCCAATCAAGAATAGAATAGCAATCAAGAATAGAATAGACCCGACTGTCTCACAGAGACAGTTGGGAGACTTTAAGTATGAGCTCAAAGGGGTAGGTAGAGATATTTCATAGATAGTGTTCCATCTTGATTGTCCATGTTTCTGTGGTCAATAAAAAAAATAGTGGATCTTACTATTCTTACATATTCCGTTAATAACATTCACTTGACAATACTTGCAAATAAAATACCAGGGGAGTAACTTCGTCTCTTACTTGTGTTTAACGATTACCGATTCTACCAGAAATTTGATACAGAAATTTGATAGCCGCTTCTTTCTTGTGAATGGATTTCTTAGTTTGGCGCAGAGTCCCTTTTTGACTCTGCGCCATGGATTCCACTATTATTAGAGCAGTGATCAATAATGGAAGAATTCCTTGATAGTCATAGAGATGGGGGACATGATTCACATGGATATAGTAAGTCTTGCTTGGGCTGCTTTAATGGTAGTCTTTACATTTTCTCTTTCACTTGTAGTCTGGGGAAGAAGTGGACTCTAGAGATACGACTCATTGAGTGGAGTTAAGTAATGAAACTTTATCAATGATTTCATATATGGTTCTGCAAAACGTTTCTAAAGAAAAACATCTCCATTTCCAAATTCTACTGAAATCGAGTAATGAAATCTAGGAATAATAAAATAACCTTTCAATAAAAAAAAAAACAATAAAAAAAAAAGATTTCAAGAATTCCCATGTTCTTCTTCTAGATCGTCCAACTTTCTAGACTAATCGCTAGACTAATCGATAGTGAGGTAGAAAGGTTCCTAGAGCTCTTTCTACCACACTTATCAGATCTTCTATACTTGTTAACTCTAGCACCCTTTTTTCATTTAATATTAATATGTGGAATTTGAATCCCTTTCATTTCTTCAATCCTAGATAAGAACTCAAAAGTCAAGTTTCATTCAAATTAATCATTTTGACTGACTGTTTTTACATATATGATAAGTAAAAAGGCAGTAGGAATTAGAATGAACAGTGCAGTAGCAATAAATGCGAGAATATTTACTTCCATAATCTCATTGTTTTTTTTACTTCACAATAACTCGGGATCTAATCCCATAGAGAGGAGACATCGTTTCCTGTAAATTCAATGAGATGAATTGCATCCTCATGATATGTGATATTCAAATTGAATTTGATCCAAATCATGAATATCCATATAAAATCTCTCAAATGGATTCATCGTCACGAATTTCATAGTATACTATAACATATATAGATCCTTTATCCATAACAAATCCAATTCCAATTTTGGATTACTGATCCAATCAAGAATCACGTTGATTTTTTCATTTTTTCCACTCTTTTTTATGGTCTTCCTTATCCAATCATCGGATAAGGTATCATCTGACCCGTCTTCCATTAGTCACAAATAGTAGAACTGAAATGCAAAAAAGAAGGAGTTAAGTTCGAAACTAAGGGTTTTAGGATCTTATTTTCTTGACAGACAAAGAGATGTGAAAAAGAGGGGTCCCGGTCTAAAATCTCGAAGATTTCGAGAAATTCACTCTTTTTTTTTTATTTTAGTTTGCTCTTTCCTCGATAAGACCCCTTTTCAATATAGGAAGAAAAATGGTGCATTCCCTCACTCAGAAAAGAGGGCGGGGTAAATCTTTCTTTGATGGCTCTTTTAGGAATATATGCTTTCCTTAGATTGAAACACATCGATCACAAATTAGCAAAAATGCAGTGTGCAATTTGAATGAGATAGATTCTTTCCAATTATGGCCCGAACTTACAGAAAATCGGAGCTCGAAAGTGGGGTCGTTTTCAGATCCTATCGGAGTCACTCAGCTAAGGTTAAGTTCCTTTTGTATCGTACAATAAACGAATCCAATTTTGATTTTGTTATGGGCTCTCGGAAAACAGATGGGTATTCCATTGGACAGAGCAAAAAAAAAAGCCAGACCAGTATGGTCTCTCTTGGAATCCTGAATATAGTACTGCCAACAATCGTACCAATCTACATTACATAGGTCTCGGCATTGGTACTTATTTACTTTACAGAAAATAGAAAGATGAATTGATGGATTCCGCCGATTCTAGGTCGGGACTGACGGGACTCGAACCCGCAGCTTCCGCCTTGACAGGGCGGCGCTCTGACCGATTGAACTACAATCCCAGGGAAATAAGGTTTAGAGCATATCATTTGCTTTCATTCAAACCATTTCTAGTTAGAATCGCCGTGTTCGAAGAGAGTCACGCGCAGTATATGTATATTCCAGGGATATGGACTTTAGTGAAAATGACACGTATTACTAGTCATTCTATTGTCAAATCAATTGAGAAGCCCTCTTTCAATGAAACTTTTTTTTCTTTACTCCCTCCCTTTTTTCTATTTCGAAATCGGGATATGAATCTAGATCATTCGAAAGATCAGAATATTGTGGGAACAAGTAAACAAAGATATAACAAAAAAGTAGATTCTTTGCTTTATTCTCCTGTATCCGGATTAGGCATGTTTCTGGAGTCCAAAAGAAAATTTTTCTATCATCTCGTAGGGCTAATTTTTGGGCCGAGCTGGATTTGAACCAGCGTAGACAGATTGCCAACGAATTTACAGTCCGTCCCCATTAACCACTCGGGCATCGACCCAGAAAGAATCCATTCTAATTCGAGACTTATGGATAAGCCATGATCCACTTAGTTTTGTTGTACCCTACCCCCAGGGGAAGTCGAATCCCCGCTGCCTCCTTGAAAGAGAGATGTCCTGAACCACTAGACGATGGGGGCATCCCCGCCCGACCTATTACTATGTTTTATGTTTATAGTATAGTATGAACAGTTTTTTGGAATTGTCAATAGAATGGAATGGTCTGACTAGATCCGAAGAATCCTTCCGGTTTTCAGAATTCCATCAATTTTTTTGGATTGATTGATTCAAAAAGAGTACTGTAGAACTTGTTAATCAGGGATCCACGAGGAATCGAAAAAAAAAAAGGATTTTTTCTATCAAAATTTAGGGTACGTGTCGAATTTCTTCATCACATGATTCGCTGAAATATCTTGGATTTCTGGCGAATTGGGTATCAATCAAGTGAATTCCGCTCTACCGGGGGTCCGTAAAAATCGATTTCAGGTAGGTCTTGCAAAAATGCATTGCATTAAGATTTCTCAAATCAAAGAGAACTAAGCATTTTATCCAAGACTTCCTAAGGAAAAAAAGGGGGGGTTGGTCCTCAATGAGCCACGATGACTATGTATATAAGTACCTAGATACATGTAAATCTAGACATACGTGTCTATCCAATAGGTATATGCACTACATTGATAGTGGCGAGTAACGTATTCAGGAACAGAATCGGGGCCCTTTTAACTCAGCGGTAGAGTAACGCCATGGTAAGGCGTAAGTCGTCGGTTCAAATCCGATAAGGGGCTTTTTACAAAAAACTCTAGTCTGAAGTCCTCATTTGATTTTGCAACGTAAAAAAAAAAAAAACTAGGGATATTTTTGATTGTTCCTATTTCGAATCAAAAAAGAAAACATCTGCAAAAAGAAGAAGTTCTCATTATATAGTTTAGTAGTATAGTTATAAAGAGGACCCTTTGTTGATTATAATGAAAAACCTTCTTACTTATTGGGAGGACGAGTATGCCACTACAGGCAATAGAATATTCCTACTCAGGGTTTCTTATGGAATCT